CTAACAGTTTTCAAAGAAAAAACAAAATTACTTCGAAAGGTTTCAAAAGAAATAAAAAAATGGCTTATCGGAGGTATTTTTTTTATAAAAAAAATAATAAAAGAACTTTCAAAAGTAAATCCAATTCTATTGTTTTGATTAAGAGAAGTAGAAGTATATTAATCGAGCGAACTTCAAGAAGAAAAAGATTCCATGATAAGCAATTAGATAATTCACGAATCATTTTGTCAAATTGCATCTCCGATTTGGACAAATTCTCCATTGACAGAAAAAAAAACGAAGGATCTCGCAGATCGAACAAGTACAGTCCGAAATCAAATAGAAAGAATCTCAAAAGAGAAAAAAAAAGTAACTCCAAGAATAAACAACCTTCGTCCTTAGAAAACAAGTTATCATGCTTAAAGATTTTAAAAATGGCAAATATTAAAAAGAAGAAATGCTCGATTAATCTGTCAATTACCCTCCTTTTTAAAAATTTTCATTTAAAAAATCTATACAAATCGATTTTTATCTATCATTCATATTCCCCGAATAAATACAGAACTTTTTCTTCAATTAACAAAAAAATTGGATTGATAAAATTGATTTACAATAATGAAAGAAAACAAGCAAAAATTAATACAAAAAAGAAAACTCCAATTTCGTTTATTTCGGCTATAAAAAAGCCACTTGATAAGATTAGTAATATTAAAGAAAATTCACATATTTTTTATGACTTATCCTACATGTCACAAGCATATGTATTTTACAAATTATCACAAATCCAAATTAGAAACTCGGTAAGATCTGTTGTTCAATATCAAAGAATCTCCCCTTTTCTTAAGTCTAAAATAAAGGATTCTTTTGAAAGACAAGGAATGGTTCATTCGAAATTAGCAAATAATAAACTTCCGGGCTATGAAACGAATCAATGGAAAAACTGGTTAAAAGGGCATTTTCAATATCATTTATCTCAGATCAGATGGTCTAAATTAATACCAGAAAAGTGGCGAAATGAAGTTCGCCAGCGTTGTATAGCCAAAAAGGAAAATCAGCATTCATACAAAAAAGACCTATTAGTTGGTTCCAAAAAACAATCTGAAGTAAATTTATTATCTAATGAAAAAGATAATTTTCGAAAATACTATAGATATAATCTTTTATCATATAAATTTCTTAATTATGAAAATAAAACGGAATGCTTTTTTTATAGACCTCCCTTTCAAGGAAATAAGAAGCAAGAAATTTCTTATACTTATAACAGGTCTAAAAAAGACCTTTTTGATATACGGAGGAACATCTCTATTCCAAATGATCTAACGCAGTTTGATATTCCATATATGGAAAAATCGGCTGATAGAAAATATTTTGATTGGAAAATTTTCAATTTTTATCTTAGACAAAAAGTCGATATTGAGGCCTGGATCATAATTGATCCCAATAGGTATAAAAATGCTCACATTCATACTAACAACTCTCAAATAATTTCTAAAAATAATCTTTTTTATCTTATGATTCCAGAAAGCAATTCACCAAATTCCCACAAAGGGTTTTTTGATTGGATGGGAATGAATAAAAAAATGCTAAAGCCCCCTATATCAAATCTGGAATTTTGGCTCTTCCCGGAATTTGTGCTACTTTATAAGGCATATAAAATGAAACCTTGGTTTATACCAAGCAAATTACTTCTTTTAAATTTAAATAGTAGTAAAAATATTAATGAAAAGAAAAAGATCAATTTGTTGATAGCATCGAATAAAAAGCCTCGAAATGAAGAAGAAAAAGAACCCATAAGCCAAGGAGATCGCGGATCTGTTTTCTCACAACAAAAAGATATTGAAGAAAATTATGCAAGCTCGGACATGAAAAAGGGGAAAAATAAAAAACAATACAAAAGCAATACAGAAGCAGAACTAGATTTCTTCCTGAAACATTATTGGCTTTTTCAATTGAGATGGGACGCAACTTTGAATCAAAGAATGATCAATAATATCAAGATCTATTGTCTCCTGCTTAGACTGATAGATCCAAGAAAAATTACTATATCCTCCATTCAAAAGAGAGAAATGAGTTTGGATATAATGTTGATTCAAAAGAATTTAACTCTCTCAGAATTGATGAAGAAAGGAGTATTGATTGTAGAACCACTTCGTCTGTCTGGCAAAAAAGACGGACAGTTTATTATGTACCAAACCATAGGTATTTCATTGCTTCATAAGAGTAAGCATCAAATTAATCAAAAATATCAAGAGCAAAGATATGTTTCTAAGAAAAATTTGGATGAGACTATTTTACCACATCAAAGAATAACCAAAAATAGAGACAAAAAGCATTTTGCTTTACTTGTTCCGGAAAATATTTTATCGTTTAAACGTCGTAGAAAAGTGAGAATTCTAATTTGTTTCAATTCAAAGAATATAAATTCTATAGATAGAAATCTAGTATTTTGGAATGAAAAGAACGTAACAAACAGCAGCCAAGTTTCACATGACAATAACCATCTTGATAGAGAGAAAAATCAATTAATGAAATTAAAGCTCTTTCTTTGGCCTAATTATCGATTAGAAGATTTAGCTTGTATGAATCGTTATTGGTTTGATACCAATAACGGCAGTCGTTTCAGTATGTTAAGAATACATCTGTATCCGCGATTGAAATTCTGTGAATAATACACTTTTTCTATATATCCTATAAATATAATTTATACACGACGCTCTTCCGATCTATTCATAGGGTATATGAAAGTAAACAAATATACAGATCACGTGCTTTTCTTGTCTCACATCTCATTCTAGTATCCAATATGAAATGACTATGAATAATATCTCAATTAGAACTAGATCTCGAAATGAATTAAGAGAAACTTCTGAATTTTAGGTCTAAACTCTTCGATGCGAAAATGTACCAATCGTTTTCTATTCCTATGTTTTCTATTCCTATCTAAATCGAATTTGAAATTGGATTCATTGGTTTGAATTCCTAAAATTAGGAGTTATTTGGATTAAATTATTGTATATACCACATAAAAATTAATAGCATTATTATTACTGATCAGTAAAATCCATATCTGTACAAGGAAAAAGGGGAATTTTTTTATGGTAAAAAATTCAGTAATTTCGATTATTTCTCAAAAAGAAAACAAAGAAAATAGGGGGTCTGTTGAATTTCAAGTATTCAGTTTCACTACTAAGATAAGGAGACTTACTTCACATTTAGAATTGCACAAAAAAGACTTTTCATCTCAGAGAGGTTTGCGGAAAATTTTGGGAAAACGTCAACGACTACTAGCCTATTTGTCAAAAAGAAGTAGAGGGCGCTATAAAGAATTAATTGATGAGTTGGATATTCGAGAAATAAAAACTCGTTAACTTGAAGCATGATACCATTTGATGAGCCTAGTCGTTTAAATTTGAATGAACTTCTTTTTACTTTCAGAAATGCATGGAAGACTGACTTGGGAAAAACTTATGATTACACCAATTACAAGAAACGACCTTATGATAGTGAATATGGGGCCTCACCACCCATCAATGCATGGTGTTCTTCGACTGATCGTTACTCTCGATGGTGAAGATGTTATTGACTGTGAACCTATATTAGGTTATTTACATAGAGGAATGGAGAAAATTGCGGAAAATCGAACAATTATACAATATTTGCCTTATGTAACACGTTGGGATTATTTAGCTACCATGTTTACAGAAGCAATAACCGTAAATGGACCTGAACAGCTAGGCAATATTCAAGTACCTAAGAGGGCTAGCTATATTAGAGCTATTTTGCTAGAGTTGAGTCGTATCGCTTCCCATTTGTTATGGCTTGGCCCTTTTATGGCAGATATTGGGGCACAGACCCCCTTTTTCTATATTTTTCGAGAACGAGAATTGATATATGACCTATTCGAAGCTGCTACCGGTATGCGCATGATGCATAATTATTTTCGTATCGGAGGGGTCGCTGCTGATCTACCTTATGGCTGGATAGATAAATGTTTGGATTTTTGCGATTATTTTTTAACTGGGGTTGCTGAATATCAAAAGCTTATTACACGAAATCCTATTTTTTTAAAACGAGTTGAAGGCATAGGTATTATTGGCAGAGAAGAAGCACTAAATTGGGGTTTATCGGGGCCAATGCTACGAGCTTCCGGAATACAATGGGATCTTCGTAAAGTTGATCGTTATGAGTGTTATGACGAATTTGATTGGGAGATTCAATGGCAAAAAGAAGGGGATTCATTAGCTCGTTATTTAGTACGAATCAGTGAAATGACAGAATCCATAAAAATAATCCAACAAGCCTTGGAAGGAATTCCAGGGGGGCCCTATGAGAATTTAGAAAGCCGGCGCTTTGATAGAATAAAAGACCCTGAATGGAATGATTTTGAATATCGATTTATTAGTAAAAAGCCTTCGCCCACTTTTGAATTGTCCAAGCAAGAACTTTATGTAAGAGTCGAAGCACCAAAAGGAGAATTGGGAATTTTTCTGATCGGAGATCAGAGTGTTTTTCCTTGGAGATGGAAAATCCGACCGCCAGGGTTTATCAACTTGCAAATTCTTCCGCAGTTAGTTAAAAGAATGAAATTGGCTGATATTATGACGATACTAGGTAGTATAGATATCATTATGGGAGAAGTTGATCGTTGAAATGATAATTGATATAATAGAAATAGAAGCTATCCATTCTTTTTCCAGATTGGAATCCTTAAAAGAAGTTTATGGGATCATATGGATGCTTGTCCCTATTTTCATTCTTGTATTAGGAATCACACTGGGTGTTCTAGTAATTGTTTGGTTAGAAAGAGAAATATCCGCAGGGATACAGCAACGTATTGGCCCCGAATACGCGGGGCCTTTGGGAATTCTTCAAGCTTTAGCCGATGGTACAAAACTACTTTTCAAAGAAAATCTTCTTCCATCTAGAGGAGATACTCGTTTATTCAGTATTGGTCCATCCATAGCAGTCATATCCATTTTACTAAGTTATTCAATAATTCCTTTTAGCTATCGCTTTATTCTAGCTGATCTTAGTATTGGTGTTTTTTTATGGATCGCCATTTCAAGTCTTGCTCCCGTTGGATTGCTTATGTCAGGATATGGATCAAACAATAAATATTCCTTTTTAGGTGGATTAAGGGCTGCTGCTCAATCAATTAGTTATGAAATACCATTAACTCTATGTGTATTATCAATATCTCTACGTGTGATTCGGTGAGACATAAAAATTCCCCCATTTCTTTTCTTTCTAACAAGAAAGTCAAATTATTTGAATATTGATTTTTTTATTCATCATTGGGTTCATGAATTAAACCAGATAGTTATATGAGTGAAATAAAACGGCTTACAAATTTGCTGTTAAAAGAATGAAATCTCATTTCCTATGTACAAGAATTAAGTGAAAGTAAACATAAGCAGTCAACGCTGTTTACCCCAAGATTGGCTGATTAGCCATCGCGGCTTGAAGCGGGTTTAAAAGATCAATTGTATGGGTTTTTCTATACTATTTCCATAGCATAGATGTATTATCCTAATGAAAGATTAAAAAAACGAGTGGATGGTTAGGAAGACCAAGATACACAAAGGGTTAGTAATGGAGATTCTGAAAATTATTCAATAGGATATTTTTGTTATAGAAAAATAATTCGAATTGGGGCTTTAAGTTGGTAGAAATTATTAAGAAGTACTCCCCATGATTTCGACCCAGAGTATGTTCCTGTCCACCGATTAAGTAAATAACTATCAAAACGAAGAAATCTTTTACTTTTGATAATGTGAATAATACCTTTTTTCTGAGAAAGGAGAATAGGAACGAAATCCAATTCTTGTTATGTAATACCTAAATTTTTTTTCGTAATCGAAAATGAGAAGTTGAAATATCTATGTGATATTCCTCTAAAAAGTCTTTTTTTATTCAAGGATAAAGTTTTTAATCAAAAAAGAAAAATGACAATTCTTAAAATATGAGATCAATTCAGAAGCACTTTTTTATTATATTATAATTAGAAATATAGCAGACAGAATTCCATTAGTCTAATTCTAAGCCTTAGGATAAGAGTTTTATTCTCTATCGATCCTACAAACACATCAAGAAAAATAATGTTGAAAGGTTCTTAGATTGATTTGTGACCTATGAGGAGCCGTATGAGGTGAAAATCTCATGTACGGTTCTGTAATAGCGATGAAAGCAGTGATGTTATTGTCGACTATGATTATCTAACAGTTTAAGTACAGTTGATATAGTTGAAACACAATCCAAATATGGTTTTTGGGGATGGAATTTGTGGCGTCAACCTATAGGGTTTATCATTTTTCTAATTTCTTCTCTAGCCGAGTGTGAGAGATTACCTTTTGATTTACCAGAAGCAGAAGAAGAATTAGTAGCTGGTTATCAAACCGAATATTCAGGTATCAAATTTGGATTATTTTATGTTGCTTCGTATCTAAATCTACTAATTTCTTCATTATTTGTAACAGTTCTTTACTTGGGGGGGTGGAATCTTTCTATTCCAAACCTATTTGGTCCTGAGTTATTTGACATAAATCAAAGAGGGAAAGTTTTTGGAACAATAATAGGTATCTTTATTACACTGGCTAAAACTTATTTGTTCTTATTCATTTCTATTGCAACAAGATGGACTTTACCAAGACTGAGAATGGACCAACTATTAAATCTTGGATGGAAATTTCTTTTACCTATTTCTTTAGGTAATCTATTATTAACGACTTCGTTCCAACTTCTTTCACTATAAAGGAATAGAATATTATATTCTTCATAACTTGTCTCAAACAAGAGAAAGAAACGAGTAAATTTATTTATAGATATTCCGACATGTTCCCTATGCTAACTCGGTTCTTGAACTCTGGTCAACAAACAATACGAGCTGCCAGGTATATTGGTCAAGGTTTCGTGATTACCTTGTCCCATGCGAATCGTTTACCTGTAACTATTCAATACCCCTACGAAAAATTGATTACATCAGAACGTTTCCGAGGCCGAATCCACTTTGAATTTGATAAATGCATTGCTTGTGAAGTATGTGTTCGTGTATGTCCTATAGATTTACCCGTTGTAGATTGGAAATTGCAAACAGATATTCGAAAGAAACGATTACTTAATTACAGTATTGATTTTGGGATTTGTATATTTTGTGGTAATTGTGTTGAGTATTGTCCAACAAATTGTTTATCAATGTCCGAAGAATATGAGCTTTCTACTTATAATCGTCATGAATTGAATTATAATCAAATTGCTTTAGGCCGGTTACCGGTATCAATAATTGAAGATTACACAATTCGAACAATTTCTTCGAATTTACCTCAACTCAACAATGTATAAAACTCTCGATTCACAAAACATTTACAAATTCCAAAAAAAAGCTAAAGCTTTTGCAATTTTTTGGAGTTAAAGGAATGAGGTTTTTGCTTGGTCAATACAAAAGAACGGTTGGTTGGTGAGGGTCGTGGCTTGATTTTCATTTAAAATGGGTTTCTATTTCTATTCGAATAATGTAATGATTTAATAATAGAAAATAGAAAGATAAAGTTTTAACCTTTATTTTCGAAACTAAAAGAAAGTAGTCCTGTATTTCCATCAATCCAAATCATCCTCATTCATTCAAATTAAATTCAATTAAGAAATATGTTAAAATAAAGGATAACTTCTTTTTTCCTGGTCAGGTCAACAAAGACATGAAATATTTCGATTTTTTTATAAAAAAAATGGATTTACCCGGACCAATACATGATTTTCTTTTAGTCTTTCTAGGATTGGGTCTTATATTAGGAAGTCTGGCAGTAGTATTACTTCCGAATCCAATTTATTCGGCCTTTTCGTTGGGATTGGTTCTTTTTTGTATATCCTTATTCTATATTCTATCGAATTCATATTTTGTAGCGGCTGCGCAGCTCCTTATTTATGTAGGAGCTATAAATGTTTTAATAATTTTTGCTGTGATGTTTATGAATGGTTCAGAATATTACAAAGATTTTCATCTTTGGACCGTTGGGGATGGAGTTACTTCAATGATTTGTACAAGTCTTTTTATTTCACTAATGACTACTATTCCAGATACGGCCTGGTATGGCATCAGCTGGACTACAAAATCAAATCAGATTTTAGAGCAAGATTTGATAAGTAATAGCCAACAAATTGGAATTCATTTAGCAACGGATTTTTTTCTTCCATTTGAACTCATTTCAATAATCCTTTTAGTCGCTTTAATAGGTGCTATTTCTATAGCTCGTCAATAAGAAATCTTTAAAACAAGTAATGCAAATAGAATTAACTAACACAAAAGCTATAATTCGTTAATTTGAATTTTTTTTTTTAATCGAATAGAAAGGCTTTAGTTTTATATCGATCTATTACCAATCTATTTCCCCGTTTCATATTTGTTAGAATCGAATCTATTCAATTATTGTTCAGATTAAAACGCATCAAAATTGATAAGGAGTTGATTAATGATGCTCGAACATATACTTGTTTTGAGTGCCTATTTATTTTCTGTTGGTATCTATGGATTGATCACAAGTCGAAATATGGTTAGAGCCCTTATGTGCCTTGAACTTCTATTAAATTCAGTTAATATAAATTTTGTAACATTTTCTGATATTTTTGATAATCGTCAATTAAGAGGAGACATTTTTTCAATTTTTGTTATAACTATTGCAGCCGCTGAAGCAGCTATTGGACCGGCTATTGTTTCATCAATTTATCGTAACAGAAAATCAACTCGTATTAACCAATCAAACTTGTTGAATAAATAGTATTCATTATATCAGTGGAAAATTGAATATTTAGAAATAAGTTCAAATTAATAGGTTTGAGACGGCTAAGGTATGATCGTGGTTGCAAAAACACAAGAAATCAAAGTATTTTGGTCCTTTTTCATAAAGAAATTCGGAAGTAAATTGATTATGATCACTCATTGATTCGTCCGGTATCTAACTTATAGGATTCATTTATAAGTTAGTTTACTAGACCGAAAATTTATGACGTTCAAAATGTATAGATCCAATGTCACATTCAGTAAAGATTTATGATACATGTATAGGATGTACCCAATGTGTCCGGGCGTGCCCCACCGATGTATTAGAAATGATACCTTGGGATGGATGTAAAGCTAAACAAATCGCTTCGGCCCCAAGGACCGAAGACTGCGTTGGTTGTAAGAGGTGTGAATCCGCGTGTCCAACAGATTTTTTGAGTGTTCGGGTTTATTTATGGCATGAAACAACTCGCAGTATGGGTCTAGCTTATTGATACATTCCATAAAACTCTACTTGAATCCATTTTTCTTTTTTTTTACCGACAAAATCCGTGCTCAATTGAATTTTATTTTGAGCACGGATTTTTCTGGCCCAAGCGTATCTTGTCTTTACCACGAACCATTTTCCTTATTTAACAATAATTGTAGTTTTGCCAATATTTGCAGGTTGCTTCCTTTTTTTTCTTCCACATAGGGGAAATAGAGTAATCCGCTGGTATACTATATGTATGTGTATTTTAGAGCTTCTTCTAACGACTTATGGATTTTGCTATGATTTTCAACCAGACGACCCATTAATCCAACTAATGGAGGATTATAAATGGATCCTTTTTTTGGATTTTCATTGGAGATTAGGAATAGATGGACTCTCTATAGGACCCATTTTACTAACGGGATTCATCACTACTTTAGCGACTTTAGCGGCTTGGCCGGTTACTCGAGATTCTCGATTATTTCATTTCCTCATGTTAGCAATGTACAGTGGACAAATAGGATTATTTTCTTCTCGAGATCTTTTACTTTTTTTTCTCATGTGGGAGTTAGAATTAATTCCCGTTTATCTACTTGTATCCATGTGGGGAGGAAAAAAACGTCTATATTCGGCTACAAAATTTATTTTGTACACGGCAGGGGGTTCTATTTTTCTTTTAATGGGAGTTCTGGGCGTCGGTTTATATAGTTCTACTGAACCAACATTAAATTTTGAAATATTGGCTAATCAGTCCTATCCTGTGGCCTTGGAAATATTATTTTATATTGGATTTTTTCTTGCTTTTGCTGTCAAATTACCAATCATACCCCTACATACATGGTTACCAGATACCCACGGAGAAGCGCATTATAGTACTTGTATGCTTCTAGCCGGAATCTTATTAAAAATGGGAGCGTATGGATTAGTTCGGATCAATATGGAATTATTTCCTCATGCTCATTCTCTATTTTCTCCTTGGTTGATAATAGTGGGCGCAATGCAAATAATCTATGCAGCTTCAACATCTCTCCGTCAACGGAATTTAAAAAAAAGAATAGCCTATTCCTCTGTATCTCATATGGGTTTTATAATTATAGGAATTGGTTCTATCACGGATATGGGGCTCAACGGAGCCCTTTTACAAATAATCTCTCATGGATTTATCGGTGCTGCACTTTTTTTCTTGGCCGGAATAACTTATGATAGAATACGTCTTCTTTATCTTGATGAAATGGGCGGAATAGCTATCCCAATGCCAAAAATGTTCACGATGTTCAGTAGTTTTTCGATGGCCTCCCTCGCATTACCAGGTATGAGTGGTTTTGTTGCCGAATTAATAGTCTTTTTTGGATTAGTTACTAGTCCAAAATATCTTTTAATGACAAAAATCCTAATTACTTTTGTAATGGCAATTGGAATGATATTAACCCCTATTTATTTATTATCTATGTTACGACAGATGTTCTATGGATACAAGATATTTAACGGCCCAAACTCTTATTTTTTTGATTCTGGTCCGCGAGAGTTATTTCTTTCAATCTCTATTTTTTTACCCGTACTCGGTATTGGTATATACCCAGATTTCGTTCTTTCACTATCAGTTGAAAAGGTTGAAGTTATCCTATCTAATTCTTTTTATAGATCGTTTTTTTATTGATAAAAAAATAAAAAAACGATCTTATTGTTTACAAAAGAGTTCGTTGTACAATGAAAAAAAGAAGGCTTTTTCTTCTCTTGTGTTAAGTAAAAAAAAAGGAATTTGAACTAGAACTAGCGAGAGTCCCGCGAATCAAAGTCACGGGGCTCTCGCTAGTTCACACAAAGTGATATTCATATGCGTTGTATACTTTTCTATTCCTATTGGTAAATAGTAAGAACCCCATTTTTTATTTAATTAGATGTTAATGTAAATGAACCATAACTATGTAATCCTATTCCTAATAGATTTACTCCAAAATAGCATATCCAAATTATAAGAAATCCAATAAACGCTACAATTGCTGAATTTGTACCCTTCCATTTTCTATTAGTTTGAGTATGTAAATAAATTGCAAATATGATCCAAGTAATAAAGGCCCAAGTTTCTTTTGGGTCCCAACTCCAATAGGATCCCCATGCTTCGTTAGCCCATACTGCTCCAGAAAGAATTCCTATCGTTAAAAAGAGAAATCCTAGACTAATAACACGATAACTCCAATAATCCAATTGTTCAATCAATTGCGACTTATAATAATTTATTGGAGAAAAAAAAGAAGTTTTTTGTAAAACATTTTTTCCTTCATTCATGTATTCGACTTTACCAAGTAAAAACGACTCATTTAAATTTAATAAACGATTATTCGTAGAAAAAAATCTTCTATTTTTTCTAACTGTAATGACTAGAAGTGATACTGATAATAATGATCCACATAAAAGGGCCACATATCCTAATATCATCATACTTACGTGCATTATTAACCACTCGGACTGAAGAGCGGGTACTAATATTGTGGATTCGTGTATTTCAGTTAAAAGACCTGAGGTAGCAAAGCCCTGGGAAAAAATAGCACTTGGACTAATTATTGTGTTTAGAAGATTTTTATCTTTTTTGAAATATGGAACGATATAAATAAAAGAAAAACTCCACGAAAGGAAGATTAACGATTCATATAAATCACTTAGTGGAAAATGTTTTGAATAAATCCAACGAGAAATTAATAATCCTGTTATACACAAAAAGATCATTATCATGCCCTTTTGGGATGAATCATATAGTTTTACGATTTCATCAACAAAAAAGGTTATCAAATGAATTGTAATTAGAATTGAAACAGTCGAAAAAGAAATATGAGTTAATATATGCTCTAAAGTTGAAAATATCATAAAAAAAGTTCCTTAATTAGAAAATCGAAATCGGAAATTCAATTCATTATTATTCATTATAGGATCTATTTTCTTTTTTTAGGAGATGACATGCCGCCACTCGGACTCGAACCGAGATGCTCTAGCACTGCTTCCTAAGAGCAGCGTGTCTACCAATTTCACCATAGCGGCTTGCCTTGACCCCATAATAGCCTATGAATAAGAAATCGTCTAGATTTAAGAATTCTATTGGGTGCAATATTTTCTAGAAAATATTCAAATCGATGAATAAAAATTTGTTCAAATATGTACTTGAAGGTTCATTATTTTAGTTTAGGGTTTTCGTTTTATTGTGGATTTTAGACTCTTCTCCACTGGAACTCTTGTAAAACCAGCAAGTCTTACTATGAATTAAGCCCCCCCCAAAAAAAAAACATTTTTTTAATTTACCGTTTTTGATTTATTGGATTTTCATTTAAAAAAGTACAACCCAAAAATAAGTTTTATCAATGAACAAAAAAATATTTTAGATTTTTTAAAATTCACAGATATTTATCCAGAATATTTTCATTAAGTGTTTTTGCGTGAATTGATGGCGAGAGCTATATGGGCTCTATATAAGAATTTATATAAAATCCAAAAGTAAGAAAGTTGTACAAAAAAGAAAATATTCTAGTAAAAATAGGTTGATGGGAAAAAGAAGACTCCCGTCCTGGAAAGAAAATATACTAAAATATAAATAATATAAATCGAGTATCTTGTGTTTTTTTGTTAAAAAAACTTTGTTTGAATTCGGTCAAAGTAAACAGAAGAATTCCATTTCCTATTGATTAATTCACCAGGAAATGGAATTGGGGAATTTTATTTTTGAAACGGAAGGGTTCCATTTTTGAATCAGGTCGATTTATATTGTTCTAAGGTTTCCGCTTTATTTCTTAATAACTTATTTTTGGATTTTATTTGTTTGTCGCACAAAAAAACTTTTTGAAGTCCCGGTAGAAAGAGATTTCCCTAAAGAAAATGCTTTTAACGCCGCCCAATAGCCTTTCCTTTTCCAAAAATTTTTATGAATACGCTTTTTTGATGCAGAAGTACGTTTTTTTGGAACTGCCATTTTAATAAAAATGAAGAGATTACTCATTGGTATAGCTGGATGTGAAAGACATCTATTGTTCAAAAAAAATCTGCGCTTTTCTAGATAATTTTTTTCTAAAATTCTAAAAAGAATGGACTATGAACGATATGGTAAAATCGCATAAAATTTTTCTAAAAAAAGAAGAATATTTTGAGTAACTTGTCCAAATTTGACTTGAATTTTCAAATTAGAAGGAGACTCCTAATTAATCTTTGTCTTTCATATGATTTGACCAATTGGAACTTCTTGATTTGAATATTTGAAATATTTAGAAGAAATTCAGAAAGAATAAGTAAAAAGAAATACAAATAAAAAAATTCTATATTTTTATATTTAAGTTAGTGCATATTTTCATTTTTTTTATTGACTACTTTCAAAAGAAGTAAAATCCGATAAATCGGATTAATATTAATTACGAATTTAAATTTTCTTATGCAACAAACATATCAATATGGGTGGATTTTACCTTTCGTTCCACTTCCAGTTCCTATGTTAATAGGAGTGGGACTTCTTCTTTTTCCGACAGCAACAAAAAATCTTCGTCGTCTGTGGGCTTTTCCAAGTATTTTATTGTTAAGTATAGTCATGATTTTTTCAACTAATCTGTCTATTCAGCAAATAAATAGCAGTTCTATCCACCAATATGTATGGTCTTGGACACTCGATAATGATTTTTCTTTAGAATTCGGCTCCTTGATTGATCCACTTACTTCTATTATGTCAATGTTAATCACTACTGTTGGAATCATGGTTCTTATTTATAGTGATAATTATATGGCTCACGATCAAGGATACTTGAGATTTTTTGCTTATATGAGTTTTTTCAGTACTTCCATGTTGGGATTAGTTACTAGTTCAAATTTGATACAAATCTATTTTTTTTGGGAATTGGTTGGAATGTGTTCCTATCTATTAATAGGTTTTTGGTTTACGCGACCTCCTGCGGCAAATGCTTGTCAAAAAGCATTTGTAACTAACCGTGTAGGGGATTTTGGTTTATTATTAGGAATTTTAGGTTTTTATTGGATAACAGGTAGTTTTGAATTTGCGGATTTATTCGAAATACTCAATAACTTGATTTCTAATAATCAAGTTAATTTTTCCTTTGTTACTTTGTGTGCTGCTTTATTATTTGCCGGTGCGGTTGCTAAGTCTGCACAATTTCCTCTTCATGTGTGGTTACCTGATGCTATGGAGGGACCCACTCCTATTTCGGCTCTTATACACGCTGCTACTATGGTAGCAGCGGGGATTTTTCTTGTAGCTCGCCTTCTCCCTCTTTTCATGGTTATACCCCATATAATGAATTTAATCTCGTTGATAGGCATAATAACACTATTATTAGGAGCTACTTTAGCTCTTGCTCAAAAAGACATTAAAAGAGGTTTAGCCTATTCGACAATGTCTCAATTGGGTTATATGATGTTAGCGCTAGGAATGGGGTCTTATCGAAGTGCTTTATTTCATTTGATTACTCATGCTTATTCCAAAGCATTATTATTTTTAGGGTCTGGGTCCATTATTCATTCAATGGAAACTGTTGTTGGCTATTCTCCGGATAAAAGTCAGAATATGGTTCTTATGGGTGGTTTAACAAAACATGTACCGATTACCAAAACTTCTTTTTTTTTAGGTACACTTTCTCTTTGTGGTATTCCGCCTCTTGCTTGTTTTTGGTCAAAAGATGAAATTCTTAATGATAGTTGGTTGTATTCACCAATTTTCGCGATAATAGCTTGGGCCACCGCAGGATTAACCGCATTTTATATGTTTCGCATCTATTTGCTTACTTTTGAAGGCCAT